CAACACAAAACAGTTAGACCTTTCTTTGATATATATTTTATTCCTAATTGCTGTGTCACGGAAAATACTGAAAGGAAAAGAGTAGACAAGGAATGAAAACCTCCCTCCCGTTCTATGATACCTAAATCGGAGAAAAATCCGGATCAAACTCTTATTTATCTTAACCTTAGGTTAATTTACTTCGACGAAAGGGATCAAAATTATCCGAACCCTTGTGATTTTTTATTTTATTTGCGTTAGGTTTAGGTCTGTCGCGAATAATATTCTACGACTAGCAATTCATTTATTTTCAAACCGACCCATTTAATATCTATTATTTGATTGACTAATCCTTTATATTGGAATGGTTGAAGAGTCAAATGTTTTGGCATTTCGTCCTGAGAGGATGAATCGAAAGAATTTTTAATCAGAGCTCTAGAGTTTTGTTCATCCCTCGCCGTAATAATATCTTGGGGTTTGCAGCGATAACTTGGTATATCTACTATACGACCATTGACTAAAATATGTCTATGGTTAACCAATTGACGGGCTCCAGGAATAGTCGGAGCCATACCCAATCGAAAAAGGATGTTATCCAAGCGCATTTCAAGTAATTGGAGTAAAACCTGACCTGTTGACCCCTTGGCTTTGCCGGCGATACGAACGTATTTAAGTAATTGTCGTTCTGTAAGACCATAATGAAAACGCAACTTTTGTTTTTCTTCTAGACGAATACGATATTGAGATTTTTTACCGGAACGTGATTGGTTTCTAAGATCACTTCCGGCTCTAGGCCTTTTATTAGTTAGTCCCGGTAAAGCTCCCAGGCGGCGTATTTTTTTGAAACGAGGTCCCCGGTAACGCGACATAAAGACTCCTTATTCTTATTTATATGTATATTATATTGAATTCCTATTGATGAACTTGCATTTTACAGAATAAACCTAAATTAAAATTGAACTAAATTATAAATGAAGCGAAGTTTACAGAAGTAGTGTACTTGTACTCTAAAGAATAATTAGATGAATAAATATCCAGACCTTTCTATTCTATATATATATTCTAGATATATATTCTATATAAAGATTCTATATAGATAAAAAATATATAAAAGGGATTCTTTTCATGGCATAGTTGTAAGTTCCGATAAGATAAAAAATATATTTTTCAATATTATTTGATTTCGGATTTCAAAAGGGCATTCTCAATCATGTAAAAACTCGAAGAAAATAAATAGAGAAAAGCCGGCTATCGGAATCGAACCGATGACCATCGCATTACAAATGCGATGCTCTAACCTCTGAGCTAAGCAGGCTCACATAAGATAAATTCTCCCTGCATAGGGATTCAATAGACTATTGTTAGCTATTAATTAATATACTTATATTTGCATTCTTGGCGATTCCTATTAGCTAGTCATAATGAATATGACTATCGAAAAAATAGAATATAGAATTGAAAGGAAATATTCAATACTCGTACTTACCATAGACCATAGAATATAACGATTAATCTAGCGATATAGAATTTTAGTTTTTTTTATCACATCACAATTATATAGTACAATTCTATAGTATAGCATTTAATATTCAAAAATATTCGATTCGATTTATTTTTAGATTAAATCATTTTCGTTTTTGCTTTTTTTGCTTTCAAATGATATTTGAAAGTCTTTTTATTACACTTCTATATTTTATTTCATATCATATATATATATATATTTTTATTTATTTATAATATATTTTATTTCTAAATGGAATGATTTGTTTTAAATAATTCGAAATTATTGCGCTTTGACTCGTAAAGATAGAAGCTCAGACGAAAAAAAGAATCGACCGTTCAAGTATTACAAATTGCATGGGAAAAACGAGCAGAAGAGAGACATATATACGTGGTATATCTCCATCTATATTGAATTGCAGATACAGAAATGATATAATCGTTTCGGATTGGACCAAATGCGGGTGCGGGTTTCCTATAGAAGATGAAAGAAGATAGCCAAGAAATCAAAGAGGAGAAAAACTTTTTCGAGATAGGAATCAGTATTTAATGAATTCAACGGTTCGAGTAGAAATGCAATAAAAAAGAGAACAACATCTCAATAAAAATGAGATCCTAATCTCAAAACAAAAAGGGGATATGGCGAAATTGGTAGACGCTGCGGACTTAATTGGATTGAGCCTTGGTATGGAAACCTACTAAGTGAGAACTTTCAAATTCAGAGAAACCCCGGAATTAATAAAAATGGGCAATCCTGAGCCAAATCCTATTTTCCAAAAACAAACAAAGGACCATAAGGTGAAAAAGGGATAGGTGCAGAGACTCAATGGAAGCTGTTCTAACAAATGGAATTGACTGTGTTGCATTGGTAGAGGAATCCTTCCATTGAAACTTCCGAAAAGATGAAGGATATACGTATATACATACGTATACGTACTGAAATACTCTATCAAATGATTAATGACGACCTTAATCTGTATTTTTCTATTAAAAAGGGAAAAATTGTTGTGAATCGATTCCA